ATTGAAGATGGGATTCTATGAGAGCAATAAAATAATAAATAAGTATGAATATAACAAGAGAAAGGGGAATAATAGAGAAAAAGTTATACAAAGCTATATATGAGTGATCCCCACACTCTTTTTTTTTATTTCTTTTATTTCAATTTCATTAATTGAATTTCGTTTGATTAAGACGAAGTTCCGTAAAAACCTCCGCCTTCTTTGAAATATCATGAACAGTTCCTGTAGGTTGAGCGCCTTTTTCAAGGAAATATAGAATAGCAGGAACATTTGAATAAGTTTGATTCTTTATCGGATCATAAAAACCCACTTTCTGAAGATCTCTTCCTTCTCTTCGGGATCGAACATCAATTGCAACGATTCGATAGACGGCTCATTGGGATAGATGTAGATGAACAATACCCCCCCTAGAAACGTATAAGAGGTTTTCTCCTCGTACGGCTCGAGAAAAAATGATTCGAAGTTATGGCTAGGTATCGAATTCTAATGGCAAATAGATCCATAAAATCATCAAATCAATTAGACTATGATTTAAGTCTTTTTTTTTTTTTTTCTTCTTTCTCGAAAAAGAAAAATCATTTGTACTCATAACTCAAGTTGGATAACTCCCAAATAGCTCAAAGAAAACCCTTAGGCATTTCATTTATTGAGTGGTCTCTAACCCCCTTTTTTTGTCTCGTTTAGAATCCATTTTGATTCTTCATTCTGATCTAGTTGTTGAGACAATTGAAAACGGTATTTCCTTGTTCCAGGATCCTTTATCTTTACTTTGAATCATTGGGTTTAGACATTACTTCGGTGATCTTTAATCGTTTCAAAATGGCAGCAACATACCTTTTTTTTTATTTCTTTCTATCAAAGAATCATAGAACGGTTGATTCACGCGTGCTACTTGATCAAAAGAGTTTTACCAATTCCAACAAAATTTCCTTTTGGATTTGAAACTTGCTCGAATTGGATTCTTTCAATTTCTATATCGAAGATATACTTACGAAGTTATTCCAACTTATTGATTGGCACTAACCCTAGATCCTTGCCCCTGAGAAATGAATCAATCCTTTCTACTCGAGCTCCATCATATCATGTACTATTTACATTACACCCCAAATGGGGGTTCTAGTGGAACAGAACAAAGGATGTCGAGCCAAGAGCACTTTCATTCCTATATAATCTAAAATGGTGGATGTAAGAATCCACAGCTGATCATGTCTTTCAAGTCGCACGTTGCTTTCTACCACATCGTTTCAAACGAAGTTTTACCATAACATTCCTCTAGTTTGGAACCGGTATGTAATTGATTCAATTATGGAATCATGAGTAGTCATTGGTTCAGTCGGTACATAGTAATCCATACTTTTTTCCTTCTATCTGGATGGGTAGATATTTTTCTGAAGAAGTCTCAGCAAGAATTCAACTTAATCCCGTATGAATGCAACATTTTTTTTTTATTATTTATAAATAACACAAATATAAATAACACGAATAAATAAGTTCTTTTTGAATCTGCATCTTTGAGTGACTCAATAGGATAGATTCACCAATCTCACACGTCTTCAAGTACCAAGGACTCATAAGAAATCATTAAAAATATTTAATTGAAAAAATTTCCTACTTCGACATCATTAGTTGAATAATGTTTTACAGTAAGTACTGCATTTTATTTTGATCATCATAAGAGAGAGAAATCTATGTTTCTTTTCGAATTGAACCATCATCAATGATTTAAAGCATATAGATAGATCGAAAAGCAAATCCAATTTCTTTCTTTTTTTGTGGAGTGGATAAAAAAGACTTATATGTAAGGGAAGATTTAGGTCATTATTCTTTCATCTGATTGATAAAATCAGAATTGAAAGAATAGGGGATTTCTGTATCTATCAGAGAAACTGAACAATTGTCACTGGAAGTAATTAAATTATGGATATTCTATGTTAAATATTTGGATCATAAATCTTTTTCACAAAAATTGAAACACCGTTGTCACTGAAATAGAATGATAACAATACATACATATAAGCATTTCTTCGTTTTATACGTATTTGACTTGCGGTTCAGTAATTTTTCTGTAATCTTTCCATAAAGTAAAGTGAGTAGAGTGTCTGAATCACCCCCTGCCTCAATTGTTACATAGATTTCTAATCATTCTCATTAGAGCCAAAGACAAAATACCTAAAAATGAGGTTCAAAGAAAATACATCTGTTACATATGGAATTGATTGTTAATGAGATTCGGATAGACATAGATATTCAAATTTATACCTTCTATTGCTGTTTAAGTCCTATCTACTCCCCTCTATGGGGATGATGAATATGAATCATAAATCAAATAAGGCTCTTCTTTTATGGGATGCTAGACGAGCTAGTCTAGGTACAAAGACTAAGAGGTCCAGATTAAGTTGTTGTTCCTATTTTTTATTTTACCCTAACCCAGTCGTAAGACACTTAATCCCGTTGATTGAATTCAATTAGTAACACGAAACCCCTCTTGTTTAAAATTCAA